ATACATTTGTGCGAATTTTTAGAAAAAATAAATGATGAAAAAAAATCCAATGGATTTCAAATTTATGCAAAATGCTTTTCGATTTGTAAAATGTTTAATATATTTTTTACATCTTCTACGCGAAAATGTTCAATTTTCATAAGGTCTTCTTGACTCTTATTCAAAAGTTCCAATAATGTATGTATATTGGACTTTTTAAGACAATTATAGATCCTGGGAGACAATTCTAATTGGTCAATAAAAATGGATTTCAATGCAATTTCTTTTTTATTTTTCCTTAGTTTATCCTTAAGCAATCGATCATGAAAAGTAAAAAGGGGTAAAGTAACTTTGTGTTGATTGTTTTCAAAATTTAAGTTTTCTTCTTCTGCATGTAAAAAAGGAATAAATAAATCAATCAAATTCCGGGAGGCTTCATAAAGTGCTTCTTTCGGAGTTAAACTTCCATTTGTCCATATTTCGAGAAAGAGTATCTCTTGTTTCTCATTACCATTCACATAAGAATGAATACTATGATTTGCATTTCTAACAGGCATAAATACTGCATCTATAGTATAACTTCCATCTTGAATGTTGTTTAGTGTTTTTATACGATATCCACGCTTCCTCTCAATTTGTAATTCAATACACAAATTAATAGGTTCTGTTAGGTTAGCTATATGTTGTGTATTATCAACGATTTCCACCGAAGGTGGTAAAATGATGTCTTGAGCAGTTACATATCCAGGACCTTTGAAACAAATAGATGCGTCCCGAGTTCCATACAGATTACTTTTCAATACAATTTCTTTCAAATTCATTAAAATTTCATGTATTGATTCTTGAATACCTACTATGGTAGAATATTCATGTGGTATTTTCTCAGATTTTGCACGTGTGATACATGTTCCCTCTATTTCTCCGAGCAAAATTCTTCGCATTGCAATGCCTATTGTATCTGCTTGACCTTTCCTAAGTGGAGACAGAATAAAGCGTCCATAATAAAGACGCTTACTGTCTACCCTTGATTCAACACACTTCCATTGTAGTGTCCGAGCAGATACTTTAACTTTTTCTCGAATCATAGTAATATATTTTTATGAAACTCTTGATTTAATTGTTTATTTCTCTTGAAATCTCTTTCTTTAATGTTTATTTTTAGTTTTACACACGTCTTTTTTTAGGAGCCCTACATCCATTATGTGGCATAGGGGTTACATCCCGTATAAATCTTAATACTATACCACTTCTACAAATAGCTCTTAATGCCGCATCTCTTCCTAGACCAGGACCCTTTATTATGACTTCGGCTCGTTGCATGCCTTGATCTACTACTGTTCGAATAGCATTTGCTGCTGCGGTTTGAGCGGCAAATGGTGTCCCCCTTCGTCTACCCTTGAATCCACACGAACCGGCAGAGGACCAAGAAATCACCCGACCTCGTACGTCTGTAACAGTCACAATGGTATTGTTGAAACTAGCTTGAACAAAAATAACTCCCTTTGGTATTTTACGAGGATGTTTACGCGAACCAATACGTCCATTTTTACGTGAACCAATTTTTGGTATAGATTTTGCCATTTTTATTATTTTAAAAAATATAAGTCTGAAATATATGGATATATCCATTTCCTATCAAAAAAGAATTCTTTACTCTTGTTTAACTAGTTATTCTATTGTATTCTATAATTCAATTAATATAGAATACAATTTTTGAAATCAAGCAATAATTAGAATACTTAGAATTATCAACTAAATTCTAATATAGAATCTAAATGTTTAGATTTTTTTGTTTACTATTTAAGAAAATGGAATATAAATAAGATTTTTTATTTGAATTTTAATATCATTTTTTTTATTTGTACATTTGGTACTTTCTTTTTATTTTAATTTTTTTGTTAATTATCCTTGTCTTTGTTTATGTTTTGGGTTGGAACAAATTACTATAATTCGACCTCGCCTGCGTATCAATCGACATTTTTCACAAATTTTACGAACAGAGGCTCCTACTTTCATATTTTGAATTTAACTCCTTAACTAAAATTTAATGCCAAATCTATATATTGGAAGAAAATAGGTTTTCCTTACATTTTTAACTTATAATTGTGCCTCTTAAAAAACATGTTAAAGTTAAAAAATTAAATTAAGTGACTTATACTTCCTTTTTGTCCTTTACCGGTCGTATACATTAAGTACGTTCAACTTTTTTGTAAACATAGCCTAGAATTTTTTTTTTTTTTTTTTAATTCTATTTCTCTAAAGCAACATGGAACATACCCTCAGAAGTTATTCAGTAATTTAATCTTCATGAATTTTTATTTCTATTCTAGTTAAATCCTCTTCACACATTCACTAAGGTATCAGGAGTACATAGTAGAAATCCGTTTTTTCTCTACTCCATTTACAATAATGTATATAATTTTTTCATAGAAATCGGATATCGGCAAATTTACCATTACCATATATAACATAAAACTTCGCCGCCGATTCTTTCTAATCGAGCCTCTCGATCTGTCATTATACCCCTAGAAGTAGAAAGAATTACAATCCCCATTCCTCCTAAAACTCTCGGAATTTGTTGATAGTTAGAATAGATTCGTAGACCAGGTGTACTGATCCTTTTTAAATTTAAAAAAGTTTTATATGATTCTTTCCTATTTCTTCTATACCGTAGCGTTAAAACTAAAAAGTATTTGTTGCTTTCTCGATGTTTTCTAACGTTTTCAACAAAACCCTCTCGTAAAAGTATTTTCACAATGTTTTCGGTGATATTAGTAAGTGGTATTTGAACGGTTCTTTTTCGATTCATGTCAGCATTGCGTATCAAAGTTAGCATATCAGCGATAGTATCTTTACCCACGATAGATTATTGCTCCTTACTTTCGATATAATAAACGTGCTCCTGTTTTTTGTTTTTTTATTCAATAAAATATCTAATATTGAATATGAGAATATAATAATACTCTATATTATATTCTCATATTCAATATATATATATAGATAGAAAATATTATTCTAATTATTCTAATCAGTATAATGTAAATCTAGAATATAGAATATTCTAAAACTAAAAAAAGATAGAAAGAAAATGAATGACCTAGTTATAAATTATAAACTATATAGATAATATTATATCGAATTCAGAATTGTATTTGTATTTTGTATAAAGTATATAAAAAAAATACAATTCTGAATTCGAATTTTTCTTTTGAATCTATCTTTTTTCTTTTTTTTTTTGATCGATTATTATTATTCTTATTTCGTTTTAAAAATTTATTTATTAATTAATATAATGACTTACTATTTCTAATAACTTATCAATATGTATACTTTTCATATTTATGTAATAATCTTAACTTACTTAATATAAATATTCATAATTATAGAATAATGATTACACAAGTATATAAGGTATACATGTGAGATCTAATATATTTAGGAATCTATTTCACTTCTATTCAAATATATATTCAAATAGATTTCCTTCCTATTCATTCCAGTCCTAAATAATATATCTATATCACGATCTCGTATTATAATACCTCGGGTGCTAATGAAACTATTTTAGTGAAATTTAACTGTCTCAATTCTCGGGCTATTGCGGAAAAAATTCGAGTTCCTTTTGGATTTCCTTCTTTATCAATGAGAACCGCCGCATTATCATCATACTTTATTATTATACCATTACTACGTTTTAGTTCTTTACAAGTACGTACAATTACAGCCCTGATCACTTCAGATCTTTCTAAAGATGAATTTGGTACTGCTTTTTTGATTACAGCAACAACAATGTCACCAATATAAGCATACCGCCGATTACTAGCTCCTATGATTCGAATACACATCAATTCGCGGGCTCCGCTATTATCGGCTACATTTAAATAGGTTTGAGGTTGAATCATATCATTTTTTTCTATCTTTCAGTCAAAAAGTTGAAGTAAAAAAAATATTCTGTGTTCAAAAAAAAAAAAAGAAACCAACAATTACCATTTTTTTCATACTAAAGACCTATTTCGTTCTAATGATTATTCTGAAAGAATGAATTGAGTTCGTATAGGCATTTTGGATGCCGCTATTGAAATAGCCTTTCTAGCTATATTTTCTGGGACCCCTCCCATTTCATAAAGTATTTTGCCGGGTTTAACGACAGCTACCCAATATTCGGGAGATCCTTTTCCCGAACCCATACGCGTTTCGGTAGGTCTTACTGTAACAGGTTTGTCTGGAAATATGCGTACCCATATTTTCCCACCTCGGCGAACATTTCGTGACATTGCCCGTCGCCCTGCTTCTATTTGTCTAGATGTGATCCAAGCGGGCTCAAGTGCCTGAAGAGCATATTTTCCGAAGGAAATTGTATTACCTCGATAGGCTTTTCCTTTCATTCTTCCTCGATGTTGTTTACGGAATCTGGTTCTTTTGGGGTTATAGTTGATGGTTATTTCTCAATTCCATCTCTATTACAGAACCGTACATGAGATTTTCACCTCATACGGCTCCTCGCGAATAAATCGATTCAAAAATATTTAACAAAAAAAAATTTAATTTTTTTATCTATTAGAAATTTGTATATCTTGCTTTGATATAGAACCAAATATGGATTCTTATAGACCATTTTTTCTATCCATATCTAACTAGATAATGTTGTTTTGATATAAGGTTCTAACGAATCCATATTTGTCTTTTTTTTTTATTATCATATTGGCAAAAATTTCTAAATTCAAAAAAATCCACATTTTCGCGGGCGAATATTTACTCTTTCATTATAAATTTAAGATGTAATGTTGGGTTAGTCCACAACTCCTCAAAAAATAATGAATTCTTAGTTCCGTCCGCCATCCCATCTAATGATAAGATTATGAAATTTAATATAATCTTAGGTATTCACAGGTTCCATCGTTCCCATCGCTTTTCGGTTTATGGTTAGGTCGAAATTCTACAATGGAGCCTCTTTAATATTAATAAGATAAGATTTTATTTTCATAAAATTTTCTTATTTATTTTATTCTTTTTTGTTGAAT